AATACTTCTTGTAGAAATATCAATAACCCGTCTTTTTCACTAAAAAAAAAATTCCATATTAATTCATGAATTATGATACAAATTCTATATATTCTATATATATGAATATGGATATGGAAAAAGATAAAAAAGATTTTTTTTTATTGGAATTGGGTTTCTTTCTCTTTTTTTTTTTTCGTTCCTATTCTTCTTTCTATTTCTGAGAAAAAGAGGGCTTACAAAAGAAAGTAAAGGGTTTTTTCGTTCCCAATAGTTATGTATTTAATCGGTGGATAGGAGCATACTCTGGATTGGAATCGTGCCTTGGGGAGTACTGCCTAATAATTTCTACCAACTTTAAGCCCCAATTAGTATTCTTTAGTTTGTATATTATGTCAAAATGTTCTTTTGGATAATTTACATAATCTCCATTTCCATTACAAATCCGTTTCATATCTTGGTGTTTCTAACCATCCACTCGTTTTTGTTCAACCCCCCGTTATGATAATACGTGTATGGTAATACATACAAATAATAGTGAAAACTCAATACGGTGGATCTTTTGAGCCCGCTTCAAGTCAGGATGACTAATCAACCAATCTTGGGGTAAACGGTTTCTTATGTTTATTTCCGCTTAACTCTTTAACTCTTATACATGGAAAATGAGACTCAATATTTTTACTGCGAATTTATATATTCTAAATTATCTTATTTATACTTATTTATATATTATATATAAGCTGTTTTTTTTCACTCATATAACTATTTGATTTAATTCTTCAATCCGAAATCCGAATAATTAATAAAAAAAAATGAAGATATCTACTCTACTCAATTCATTCCACCACTTTCCTAGAAAGAAAGAATAAAGAAAAGCTTATGTCTATATATCAACGAATCGCACGTAGAGATATGGATAACACACATAAAGTTAATGGTATTTCATAACTAATCGATTGAGCAGCAGCTCGTAGACCACCTAAAAAGGAATATTTATTATTTGACCCGTATCCTGACATAAGAAGTCCAATGGGAGCAATACTTGAAATGGCAATCCATAAAAAAACACCAATATTGAGATCCGCTAAAACAAGGCGATAACCAAACGGAACTACTAAATAGCTTACTAAAATTGATATAACTGCTATGGATGGACCGATACTGAATAAACGAGTATCCCCTCTAGATGGAAAAAGATTTTCTTTGAAAAGAAGTTTTGTCCCATCTGCTAGAGCTTGAAGAACTCCCAAAGGGCCGGCGTATTCAGGTCCAATACGTTGTTGTATTCCCGCGGATATTTCTCTTTCTAACCATACAATTACCAGTACGCCTATTGTGATTCCCAATACAAGAGTCAAAATAGGAATAAATAACCATATAATTCCATAGACCTCTTTTAAAAATTCCAATCTAGAAAAAGAATCGATATCTTGTACTTCTGGTGTATCAATTATCATTTCAACGATCAACTTCTCCCATAATGATATCTATACTACCTAGTATTGTCATAATATCAGCCAATTTCATTCTTTTAACTAACTGAGGAAGAATTTGCAAATTGATAAAACCCGGCGGTCTAATTTTCCATCTCCAAGGAAAACCACTCCGATCCCCTATCAGAAAAATCCCCAATTCTCCTTTTGGGGCTTCGACTCTCACATAAAGTTCTTGTTTCGGCAATTCAAATGTAGGAGAAGGTTTTTTACTAATAAAGCGATATTCAAAATCATTCCATTCTGGATTCCCTTCTCTATCAAAGTATCGGATTTCTAAATTCTCATATGGCCCCCCCGGAATTCCTTCGAGAGCCTGTTGAATAATTTTTATGGATTCTATCATTTCACCAATTCGGACTAGATAACGAGCCAATGAATCTCCTTCTTTTTGCCACTGTACTTCCCAATCAAATTCGTCGTAACACTCATACTGATCAACTTTACGAAGATCCCATTGTATTCCGGACGCTCGCAGCATTGGTCCCGATAAACCCCAATTTATTACTTCCTCTCGACCAATAATGCCTACCCCCTCGACTCGTTCTAAAAAAATTGGATTGCGTGTAATAAGTTGTTGATATTCAGCAACCCTTGTTAAAAAATAATTGCAGAAATCCAAACATTTATCTATCCAGCCATGAGGTAGATCAGCCGCTACTCCCCCGATCCGAAAATAATTATGCATCATTCTCATACCGGTGGCAGCTTCGAATAGATCATATACTAATTCTCTTTCTCTGAAAATATAGAAAAAAGGAGTCTGTGCACCAATATCCGCCATAAAAGGACCGAGCCATAACAGATGAGAAGCTATACGACTCAACTCCAACATAATTATTCTGATATAGCTGGCTCTTTTAGGTACTTGAATATTTCCCAGCTGTTCCGGTCCATTTACCGTTATTGCTTCTGTGAACATAGTAGCTAAATAATCCCAACGTGTTACATAAGGCAAATATTGTATAATTGTTCGGTTTTCCGCAATTTTTTCCATCCCTCGGTGTAAATAACCCAATATTGGTTCACAGTCAATAACATCTTCACCATCTAGAGTAATGATAAGTCGAAGAACACCATGCATTGATGGATGGTGGGGACCCATATTGACTACCATGAGGTCTTTTCTTGTAGCTGGTATATTCATAGGTTTTTCCTTAATTCATTCTTTCATGAATTTCTGAAAATGAAAAAAAGTTCATTCAAATTCAAGATCTAATAAATCAAATAATTCAAAATGCCTCTTCAAATTAACGAGTTTTTAATTCCCGAATATCCAACCGATTAATTAATTCTTTATAACCCATTTTATTTTTCTTTGACAAATAAGATAGCAGTCGTTGGCGTTTTCCCAGAATTTTACGTAGACCTCTCTGAGATAAATAGTCTTTTTTGTGTAATTGTAAATGTGAAGTAAGTCTTCGTATCCTATTGGTGAAACTAAATATTTGAAATTCAACAGATCCCCTGTTTTCTTCTTTTTCTTCTTGTGAAATAACTGAGATGAATGAATTTTTTACCATAAAATGAAACCCCCTCCTTTTTTAAGATATTTTTGTTGATAGATATATTTATTGATCAGTAATAATAATGTCACTCGTTTTAGTTTGGTATAGACAATAATCTTAATTTCGTTATAAATTTTGGATTTTTTTAAATCAAATTGAATCAATCCGATTTTCATTTTTAAATTCGATTTGAAAAGGTATACATTTGAAAAGGTATACAAAAGGGTGGTTGTTTTCTGCACTCCCAAAAGATAAAAACTTAGTCCTACAATCAGAAGGTTTTATTGATTCATTTCTAGATCGAATTGATAGGTCATTGAATTAGTATCATGTATCAGAATGGAATGTAAGACAATGGATGTGTGCACCTCTTTGTCGTCATAGACCCGCTGTGATATGGGATGGGAAATATAGCAAAAATGGACTAGTAATAAATTTTCAATCGCGGATACATATGTATCCTTACCATACCGAAACGACTGCCGTTATTGGTATCAAACCAATACCGATTCATACAAGCTAAATCTTCTAATCGATAATTGGGCCAAAGAAATAACTTTAATTTAATAAGTTTTTTTTTTAATCCTTTGCTTTTATCCAAACCCTGGCTGTTTACCTTATTCCCATTCCCCAATGCTGAATTTTTATGCATATTATTTCTATTCCTAGAATTGAAACAAATTAGAATTCTAAATTCTCTCCGAAGTCTGGGTGATAAAAGATTTTCAGGAACAAACAAATCATAATTATTTTTATCTCTATTTCCAGTCATCTTTTGATATTTGGTAATGACTTTATCAGAATTCTTATCATCAGAATTCTTATCAACATGGTTTTTTTCTCGGTATTTTTGATTAATTTGGTGTTTACTTTGATGAACCAATGAAATACCAACGGTTTGATACATAATAAATTGTCCATCATTTTTTATAGATAGACGAATCGGTTCAATAATAAAAATTCCTCTTTTGATCAATTCTGTAAGAGTTAAATTTTTCTGAATCATCAGAATATCCAGACTCATTTCTCCCCTTTGAATAGAGGATATAGTTATTTCTCTTGGATTTATCAGTCTAAGCAGGAGACAATATACTTTGATGTTATTGATTATTTTTTTATTTAAAATATCATCCCATCGCAATTGAAAATGCAAATACCTTTTTAGCAAGAAATAAAACTCCGCTTTTGTATTGTTCTTGTATTGCTTTTTATTTTTATGTTTTTTCATGTCCGATCCCATATAATCTTCTTCAACATCTTTTTCTTGGTTTGAAAGAGCGGATTCAAGGTTTGCTTGGTCCGCGGATTCTTTTTGACCTTTATTTCGTTTTTTTAATTCAAGAGATTTTTTTTCATTGGAGGATATAAAAGGATCTCTTTTTTTATTTCCAGCGATGCTTTTGTTTTCAATATCAGTAGCGTTTTCATTTATATTAGAATCTAAAAGAAGTAATTTTATTGGTATAAACCACGGTTTAGTTTTATACAAATTATAAAGTATCAAAAATTCTGGGAAGAACCAATGTTCAAGATTTGATATGGGACGATTTAATATTTCTTCATTCATTCCCATCCAATCCAAAAACCCTTTTTGATTGGATAGGTTGATTTCTTGATCTTGATGAATCGTGAGGTAAAAAAGATCTTTCTTTTTTATTTTATCAATTATTTGATAATTATTAAGCTTAGCCTTAGTAGATTTTTTATTACTGTCAGTATCAATATTTATCCAGGCTTCGATATCGACTTTCTTTCTAAGACAAAAATGGATAATTCTCCAATCAAAATATTTTCTATCCATATTTTTCTCCATATCTCTAATATCATCTTGTACTAGATCATTATTGATAGGGATAATAGGAATACCTTCCATCATATTAAATAATTTTCGTTTATGTGTGTTGGAATTAGAAAAAACTTCTTGGTTATTTTTTACGTGAAATGGCGATTCATAAATTGAAGAGTACTTCGTATCTTCAGAATTAATAGATTTATATGCTAACCGATCATATCTATATTGTTTTTTAAAACTCTCCTTTTGATTCAGTAATGAAGCCTTTTCAAAATTATTTTGTTTTTCGTAGTGAATAAATTTCATTTTTTTAGATGAATTGCATAAATCCTTATTTTGATTCATACAGTGTTGATTGAATCTATTTCGCCATTTTTGTGTTACTAGTCTAGACCATCTAATCTGAGATATATCATATTGATAATGATTCCTTAACCAATTTGTCCATTGATTCATTCCAGACTTCTGACGATTCTTATGTTTTAATTGAGAATGAAACAATTCTTGTGTTCCAACAAAAGAATCCTTTATTTCATTTTTAATAAAAAGGGCTGCTCCATTATATTGAAAGACAGATTTTAACTTATATAAATAGAAATTAATAAATTGGGTTTGTGAGAGTTTGTAAAATACATAGGCTTGTGAAAAGTAGGATAAGTCACAAAAATTATTTGAATTCTTATTACTAATATTAGTATTATAAAGTGCCTTTTTTAGAGTCGAAATAAAGTGAATTAAACTTTGATTTGTTTTATCAATTTTTTCTTGATTTGTTTCATTATTGGTAATGTATTTATTAATAATTTTTTTTATTGATTCAAGAAATGGTTGTGTATTGATCCTAGGAATATTAATGATCCACAGAAAGATATCTATGTATATCCTTTCAATGAAAATTTTAAAAAAATAATGTGATTTCCGGATTAATCGAACATTTTTTCTTTTTAATATCTGCCAAATATTTTTTTGTGATTCCAACCTTTTATCATCATCACTTATTTTGTTAGAACTAATATTTCGATCTGGAATTAGAAATCCCCCTTTTTTTTCATTTTTTATTTTTTCTATTTGATTTATGATTGTGTTTGTTCTATCAGTTAGATCCTGCATTTTTTTTTCTGTCAATGAATAATTTGTCCAATCCCGAGGTATATTTTGAATGGACGATTCATGAATCATCAAATTACTTATTATCGAATCTTTTTTAGTTTTACTCAATTCAAATTCATATACTTTTCTTTTTCTCAATCCAAACAGGAGAATTGGGTTTATTTTTGAGAGTTCTTTTTTTATTTCTTTTAAAAACTGAATGCTTTTAATGACCCATTTTTTTGTTTCTTTTGAAACATTTAGAAACAATTTTGTTTTTTCTTTTAAAATTCTTAGAATTAGAAAGCATTTCTTTTTCAATTTTAAAACTTTTCTTTTGAGTTCTTTAAAAATAGGTTCAAAAAATGAAAGTTGTTTTCTGGGAGAATCAAAAGGGAATTCAGCTTCCATTCCAAAAATTGTTAAAAAACAAAAATCATTTTTGGAATCTTTCTTTTTCATTGGATCGTTATAAGGGGCTCGTAGGTTAGATCTGTGCCAAGGTTTCAGACGAAAAGGAAATAGAATCTTAATCTGAATACCGTCTGTTAACCAGTTTTTTGGAAATTCTTTTTCTGATAATTGAACGCCATTATAGGTGCATTTAACATGCATTTCTCTATTCCAATCCTTTAAATCCTCGGACCATTCGGGAAATTGAAATAATAGCATACGGGCGGTATTTTTAACTATTATCAATGAAGGCAATATAATATATTTTCTAAGAATCGATTGGATTACTAACAAAAAACCTCTTATTACTTGAGCAAGTAAAATACTATCCCAGGCTTCCGCTATTTCTATACGTACTTTCTCCTTTCTTTTGTCTTCTTCTTTTTTATCCTCTTCTTTTTTTTTCTCACTTTCTTCTGTGGTTTTCTCTTTATAATCCGAAATTTTGAGTTCTGCGTTTGTCCACATACAATTTCTCAAAATTAGGTTTATCCGTTCGGAAATATCAAAAGAAAAAAGGGGGGATTTGTCTATTCGGTCCAAAAAAAGGGGGGAATGCACATCTGCCTCAAAGAATTTCCAAGTAACTATTTTACGTCTTTGAGCACGCACGGAGCCTTTGATTATGTCTCGACGAAAATCTGATTGTTGTGAATAACGTATCAAAGCTACTTCGTCTGTTTGATCAGTATTATTAGTTTCTTGGGTATTATTATAAGTATCAGTATCAGTATTCTGTTGGTTATCAGTAAAAATAACTACACGTTTGGCTTTTCTTGAGCGAATCTCATGATCTTCTACCACACTTTCCTCAGTTTCTCCCTCCTGTTGTTCCAAATCGTTAATTAATTTGTATGACCACCGAGGGACTTTTTTATGGATTTCTTTTAGTGCAATAGATTTTTTTTTTTTCGTTTTCTCGTTGGGAAGAGTTCTATCTGCATCAAATAAAAATTTGAAAATTTTTATTCTATCTTCTGAATCAATTCTTACTTGTTCGTGTTCAGGAACTAAAAAGGGTCTTTTAAAATTTAAACTTGATGTTGATTTTACAGCAAATTCATTGATTAAGTTCAATAAATAATAAATTTGCTTTGCGCATGCTTTTCTATCAAATGGATTTAGTTTCTGTTCAAATTCTAGGCGATTAATAATAAGAAGGATACTATGAATCTTATTTATACAA